TAATAATGATCCACATAAAAGAGCTGCATAGCCTAATATCATCATACTTACGTGCATTATTAACCACTCGGATTGGAGAGCAGGTACTAATATTTTGGATTCGTGTATTTCAGTTAAAAGACCTGAAGTAGCAAAGCCCTGGGTAAAAATAGCACTTGGTCCAATTATTGTGCTTAGAAGATTTTGATTTTTTTTGAAATACGGGACTATATGAATCAGGGAAAAACTCCATGAAAGGAACATTAATGATTCATATAAATCACTTAGTGGAAAATGTCCCGAATAAACCCAACGAGTAACTAATAATCCTGTTATACAGGAAAAAGTCATTATCATCCCCTTTTCGGATGAATCATATAGTTTTACGATTTCATCGACTAAAAAAGTTATGAAATGAATTGTAATTACAATTGAAACAATCGAAAAAGAAATATGAGTTAATATATGCTCTAAAGTTGAAAATATCATAATTTTTTTTAAGGAGTCCCATAATTATAAAAAGGAAATCGGAAATTGAATTCATTATAGGATCTATTTACTTTTTTTAGGAGATGACATGCCGCCACTCGGACTCGAACCGAGATGCTCTAGCACTGCTTCCTAAGAGCAGCGTGTCTACCAATTTCACCATAGCGGCTTGTCTTGAATTCATAATACCCTATGAATAAGCAATCGTCTAGATTTAAGAATTAAATTGTTGCAATATTTTTTAGGAAAGATTCAAATTGATGAATAAAAATTCGTTCAAATAGGTATTTGAAGGTTCATTATTTGAATTTAGGCTCTTAGTTTTAGTGTGTATTTTAGACTCTCCTCGACTTGAACTCTTGGAAAACTAGATAGTCCAACTATGAATTAAGGGATAGAACCCCCCCCCAAAAAAAAACATTTTTGTTTTGTTTTAATGAACTGTTTTTGATTTATTTGATTTCAAACATCGAAACCAAAAAATCCATTTTATCAATGAACAAAAAAATTTTGGATCAGTAAAAATTGACACATATTTATCCAAAAAAATTTGTTAAGTGTTTTTGAATGGATTGATGGCAATAAATATATGGGAATCTATATAGGAATTCATAGAAAATCCAAAAAGAAGAAAGTTGCACAAAAAGGTTTAGAATTTTAATCAATTAGTTTCAATGATTTTGATTTTTTACTCGCCTTTCTATAGAGAAAACGTGGATCTAGAGAAAAAAGAAAACCTTATATTCTTATATTATTGCTTATATTATTGTAAGAAACAGGCTGATGGGGAAAATAATACTCCCCACCTTGGAAATGAGAAAATATACTAAAAAGACAATTACGTATCTTATGTTTTTTTGTCAAAAAAAAAGGATTCTTTTTTTTTTTTTAATTCAGTACGGTAAAGAGAAAAATCCTTATTCTAATTCTAAGAGCGAAACAAATTCCATTTCCTATTGATTAACTCAACAGGGAATGGAAGGCGGGAATTTTATTTTCGAAACGAAATGAGTCAATTTTTGAGTCAAACCGATTCAGATTATTGTAACATGTTATGTTTTATTACTTATTTTATTTGTTTGTTGCACAAAAAAACTTTTGGAATTCCCGGTAGAAATAGATTTCCCTAAGGAAAACGCTTTTAACGCTGCCCAATACCCCTTCTTTTTCCAAAAATTTTTACGAATACGCTTTTTTGATGCAGAAGTACGTTTTTTTGGAACTGCCATTTAAATAAAAATTAAGAGATTACTCATTGGTATAGCTGGATGTGAAAGACATCTATTGTTCAAAAGAAATTTGCGCTTTGCCAATTCATTATGTATTTCTTTTCTAGATAATATTTTTGATTCTAAAATCAAAAAGAATACATAAGATGCGTGAAAGATATGGGAAAATAGCATAAACTATTTTTATTACTAAAAAAAAAAAGAATATTCTTTTTTTTTTTTAGTAACTTGTCAAATTCGCGAAAAATATGCCTAATTTAACTTGAATTTGAAAGTTCGAAGGAAACTAGTAATTAATCTGCTTTTTTCATATGATTTGACCAATTGTAACTTCTTGATTTGAATATTTGAAGTATTTAGCAGAAACTTCTAAAGAATAAGTATAAAAAGAAATAAAAATTCAAAAATTCTATTTCTATTTAAGTTATTAAGTTAGTGCATATCTTTATTTTTTTATTGACTCCTTTCAAAAAGAGGTAAGATCCGGTGAATCGGAAACAATTAATATTAATTAAGAATTAAAAAACTTTTTTTATGGAACAGACATATCAATATGCGTGGATCATACCTTTCCTTCCACTTCCAGTTCCTATGTTAATAGGAGTGGGACTTCTTCTTTTTCCGACAGCAACAAAAAATCTCCGTCGTATGTGGGCTTTTTCGAGTATTTTATTGTTAAGTATAGTCATGATTTTTTCAACTAATCTGTCTATTCAGCAAATAAAAAGTAGTTCTATCTATCAATATGTATGGTCTTGGACCCTCGATAATGATTTTTCTTTAGAATTCGGCTACTTGATCGA